GCTAGCGTAGCTTAACCAAAGCATAACACTGAAGATGTTAAGATGGGCCCTAGAAAGCTCCGCAAGCACAAAGGCTTGGTCCTGACTTTACTATCACCTTTAGCTAAACTTACACATGCAAGTATCCGCACTCCTGTGAGAATGCCCTAATAGTTCCCCGTCCGGGAACAAGGAGCTGGTATCAGGCACAACCCTAGTGAGCCCACGACGCCTTGCTTAGCCACACCCTCAAGGGAACTCAGCAGTGATAAACATTAAGCCCTAAGTGAAAACTTGACTTAGTCAAAGCTAAGAGGGCCGGTAAAACTCGTGCCAGCCACCGCGGTTATACGAGAGGCCCAAGTTGACAGACATCGGCGTAAAGAGTGGTTAAGTTAAAACTGTACTAAAGCCGAACATCCTCCAGGCTGTTATACGCATCCGAAGATAAGAAGTTCAACCACGAAGGTAGCTTTATTTAGTCTGAACCCACGAAAGCTACGGCACAAACTGGGATTAGATACCCCACTATGCCTAGCCCTAAACATTGATAGTATTATACACCCACTATCCGCCTGGGAACTACGAGCATTAGCTTAAAACCCAAAGGACTTGGCGGTGCTTTAGATCCACCTAGAGGAGCCTGTTCTAGAACCGATAACCCCCGTTCAACCTCACCTTTCCTTGTTTTTCCCGCCTATATACCGCCGTCGTCAGCTTACCCTGTGAAGGTCAAATAGTAAGCAAAACTGGTAAAACCCAAAACGTCAGGTCGAGGTGTAGCGTATGGGAAGGGAAGAAATGGGCTACATTCGCTAGCGTAGCGAATACGGACGATGCACTGAAACGTACATCTGAAGGAGGATTTAGCAGTAAGCAGGAAATAGAGTGTTCCGCTGAAATTGGCCCTGAAGCGCGCACACACCGCCCGTCACTCTCCCCAAGCCTACCAACTTAATTAACTAAACCACAATAATCGCAAAGGGGAGGCAAGTCGTAACATGGTAAGTGTACCGGAAGGTGCACTTGGAAAAATCAGAGCGTAGCTAAAATAGAAAAGCATCTCCCTTACACTGAGAAGTCATCCGTGCAAGTCGGGTCGCCCTGAAGCTTTATAGCTAGCCCGCTCAAACAACTTCAACACCCCCTTGTTAATAACCCCTGAGTACCCCAGTATTTACATTAAACAAACCATTTTTCCCCCTTAGTATAGGCGATAGAAACGGGACAACGGCGCAATAGAGAAAGTACCGCAAGGGAATGCTGAAAGAGAAATGAAAAAACCCAGTGAAGCCTAGAAAAGCAGAGATCAAAACTCGTACCTTTTGCATCATGATTTAGCAAGTGTAACCCAAGCAAAGCGTGCTTTAGTTTGGTATCCCGAAACTGGGTGAGCTACTCCAAGACAGCCTATTAATAGGGCACACCCGTCTCTGTGGCAAAAGAGTGGGAAGAGCTTTGAGTAGAGGTGACAGACCTACCGAACCTAGTTATAGCTGGTTGTTCAAGAAATGAATAGAAGTTCAGCCTCCTGGCTTCTCTTTTCACTTTAGTTTAACCCCTATTGATGTGCTTAAGAAACCGCGAGAGTTAGTCAAAGGGGGTACAGCCCCTTTGAGCCAAGACACAACTTTATCAGGAGGGTAAAGATCATAATAAACCAAAGGTAAATATTTGGGTGGGCCTAAAAGCAGCCATCCCCTTAGAAAGCGTTAAAGCTCAGATATGCCGTCCACCCTTCTTATTCTGATCACAAAATCTTATCCCCCTAAACATACTGAACCTTCCCATGCCTGCATGGGAGTGATTATGCTAATATGAGTAATAAGAGAGCCTCTGGCTCTCTCCCTGCACACGTGTACGTCGGAACGGACACCCCGCCGACCATTAACGGCCCCAATCAAAGAGGGCACTGAATAATAGATAAAACAACAAGAAAAGCGTTCAGGAATTAACCGTTAACCCCACACAGGTGTGCCCATAGGGAAAGGCTAAAAGAGGGAGAAGGAACTCGGCAAACACATCAAAGCCTCGCCTGTTTACCAAAAACATCGCCTCTTGCAAACTTAATAAATAAGAGGTCCCGCCTGCCCTGTGACTATTAGTTTAACGGCCGCGGTATTTTGACCGTGCGAAGGTAGCGCAATCACTTGTCTTTTAAATGAAGACCTGTATGAATGGCATAACGAGGGCTTAACTGTCTCCTCTCTCCAGTCAATGAAATTGATCTTCCCGTGCAGAAGCGGGAATACACACATAAGACGAGAAGACCCTATGGAGCTTTAGACACCAAGGCAGATCATGTTAATAGTCCTGAATAAAGGAACAAACCAGATGGAACCTGCTCTAATGTCTTTGGTTGGGGCGACCGCGGGGAATTAAAAAACCCCCACGTGGAATGGGAGCACCCCTCCTACAACTATAGAGCTACAGCTCTAGTTAGCAGAAATTCTGACCAGCAAGATCCGGCAATGCCGATCAACGGACCGAGTTACCCTAGGGATAACAGCGCAATCCTCTTTTAGAGCCCATATCGACAAGGGGGTTTACGACCTCGATGTTGGATCAGGACATCCTAATGGTGCAGCCGCTATTAAGGGTTCGTTTGTTCAACGATTAAAGTCCTACGTGATCTGAGTTCAGACCGGAGTAATCCAGGTCAGTTTCTATCTATGCTATGCTTTTTTCTAGTACGAAAGGACCGAGAAGAAGAGGCCTATGCTCCAGGCACGCCTCCCCCTTACCTAGTGAAGACAACTAAAATAGGCAAAAGGGCATGCCCTCCTGCCTAAGATAAAGGCATGTTGACGTGGCAGAGCTCGGTAATTGCAAAAGACCTAAGCCCTTTCTACAGGGGTTCAAATCCCCTCCTCAACTATGATATCCCTAGTCATTACTCATATTATTAACCCCCTAACCTTTATCGTGCCTGTTCTTCTGGCCGTTGCCTTCCTCACCCTTCTGGAGCGGAAGGTACTTGGTTATATACAGCTACGAAAGGGTCCAAATATTGTTGGGCCCTATGGACTCTTACAGCCCATCGCAGACGGCCTTAAGCTATTCATTAAAGAGCCCGTTCGACCTTCCACTGCCTCTCCAGTCTTGTTTTTACTTGCACCTATATTAGCCCTCACCCTAGCTCTTACCCTATGGGCCCCCATGCCCCTCCCCTACCCCGTAATCGACCTGAACCTTGGAATTTTGTTTATTCTTGCTTTATCGAGCCTGGCGGTATACTCCATTTTAGGCTCAGGTTGGGCCTCTAATTCTAAATACGCCCTTATTGGAGCCCTTCGAGCAGTCGCTCAAACTATTTCTTATGAAGTAAGTCTTGGCCTTATTCTTCTAAACATTATCATTTTTACGGGCGGTTTTACATTACAAACCTTTAACGTTGCCCAAGAGAGTGTATGGCTCATTCTGCCAGCCTGACCTCTCGCAGCTATGTGGTACATCTCTACTTTAGCTGAGACTAATCGAGCACCCTTTGACCTCACTGAGGGGGAGTCAGAGCTTGTCTCAGGCTTCAATGTGGAGTATGCAGGGGGCCCCTTCGCCCTTTTCTTTCTCGCGGAATATGCTAACATCTTACTTATAAATACCCTGTCCGCCACCCTTTTTTTAGGCGCCTCCCACATCCCCTCCCTACCAGAGTTAACGGCCATCAACCTAATAACCAAAGCAGCCCTTCTGTCCGTCGTTTTCCTATGGGTGCGGGCCTCTTACCCGCGGTTTCGATACGACCAACTAATGCACTTAATCTGGAAGAATTTCCTTCCTCTTACATTAGCCCTGGTCATCTGACATCTCGCCCTCCCCATTGCCTTTGCCGGACTACCCCCGCAAGTGTAGACACGGAGCTGTGCCTGAAGCAAAGGGCCACTTTGATAGAGTGAACAATGAGGGTTAAAGTCCCCCCAGCTCCTTAGAAAGAAGGGGCTCGAACCCTATCTGAAGAGATCAAAACTCTTAGTGCTTCCACTACACCACTTCCTAGTAAAGTCAGCTAATTAAGCTTTTGGGCCCATACCCCAAACATGTTGGTTAAACTCCTTCCTTTGCTAATGAACCCCTACATCTTAGCCACCCTGCTCTTTGGTCTTGGCCTGGGAACTACAATCACCTTTGCCAGCTCCCACTGGCTCCTCGCATGAATAGGCCTTGAGATAAATACTCTTGCCATTATTCCACTAATAGCGCAACACCACCACCCGCGAGCCGTTGAAGCCACCACAAAATATTTTCTTACACAAGCCACCGGGGCCGCCATACTTCTCTTTGCAAGCACCACCAACGCATGAATAACAGGACAGTGAGACATTCAACAAATATCCCACCCCCTTCCCATCACCCTTATTACCCTGGCCCTCGCACTAAAGGTGGGCCTTGCCCCCGTCCATGCCTGACTACCTGAAGTCCTTCAAGGGTTAGACCTTACAACAGGACTAATCCTGTCTACTTGACAAAAGTTAGCCCCTTTCGCTTTACTTATGCAAATTCAACCCGCCAACTCTACGCTTCTTGTCCTTCTTGGACTTGCCTCTACTCTTATTGGCGGCTGGGGCGGACTAAATCAGACCCAGTTGCGGAAGATTCTTGCCTATTCTTCCATCGCCCATCTCGGCTGGATGGTCCTTGTTATACAGTTTTCCCCATCTTTAACACTCCTTGCCTTACTTACATACTTCATTATGACCTTTTCAACTTTCCTTGTGTTCAAGTTAAATGCTTCCACCACTATGAATACTCTTGCTACCTCTTGGACAAAAGCTCCCGCTCTAACAGCCCTCACCCCTCTTGTCTTACTCTCTTTAGGCGGCCTGCCGCCTCTCACAGGATTTATACCAAAATGGCTTATTTTACAAGAACTTGCCAAACAGGACCTCGCCGCTACTGCAACGCTAGCTGCATTAGCCGCCCTTCTTAGCCTGTACTTCTACTTACGGCTCTCGTATGCAATGGCTCTTACTATGTCTCCCAATAATATTACAGGGGTGACCCCCTGGCGTTTTTCACCCTCACAACTTACTTTACCTGTTGCTACCTCGACCACAGCAGCTCTCCTCCTCCTTCCCCTGACCCCCGCTGCCGTGGCACTGCTAACTATTTAAGAGGCTTAGGCTAGCACAAGACCAAGGGCCTTCAAAGCCCTAAGCGGGAGTGAAAATCTCCCAGCCCCTGATAAGACTTGCGGGACACTACCCCACATCTCCTGCATGCAAAACAGACACTTTAATTAAGCTAAAGCCTTTCTAGGTCGGCAGGCCTCGATCCTGCAAATTCTTAGTTAACAGCTAAGCGCTCAAACCAGCGGGCATCAACCTACTTTCCCCCGCCTTGTCAAGCATTTAGAAGGCGGGGGAAAGCCCTAGCAGGGGTTAGTCTGCCTCTCAAGATTTGCAATCTTGTGTGTTAAACACCTTAGGGCTTGGTAAGAAGAGGACTCAAACCTCTGTCTATGGGACTACAATCCACCGCTTAAAAGCTCAGCCATCCTACCTGTGGCCATCACACGCTGATTTTTCTCGACTAATCACAAAGACATTGGCACCCTTTATCTAGTATTTGGTGCATGAGCCGGAATAGTAGGCACAGCTCTAAGCCTCCTCATTCGAGCAGAGTTAAGCCAGCCCGGCGCCCTACTAGGCGACGACCAAATTTATAATGTAATTGTTACCGCACATGCATTCGTAATAATCTTCTTTATAGTAATACCAATCATGATTGGGGGTTTCGGAAACTGACTTATCCCCTTAATGATCGGGGCCCCAGACATGGCGTTTCCCCGTATAAATAACATGAGCTTTTGGCTTCTTCCCCCTTCTTTCCTCCTCCTCCTTGCCTCTTCTGGGGTTGAGGCGGGAGCTGGTACAGGGTGAACAGTATATCCGCCTCTTTCTGGCAACTTAGCACATGCCGGGGCCTCTGTAGATTTAACAATCTTTTCTCTTCACCTGGCGGGGATTTCTTCAATTCTTGGAGCAATTAATTTTATCACAACCATTATTAACATAAAACCCCCTGCTATTTCTCAGTATCAGACGCCACTCTTCGTTTGATCCGTGCTTATTACCGCCGTTCTTCTGCTCCTATCACTCCCCGTGCTTGCAGCCGGAATCACCATGCTCCTAACAGACCGTAATCTTAACACCACCTTTTTTGACCCCGCAGGAGGGGGCGACCCAATTCTTTACCAACACTTGTTCTGATTTTTTGGCCACCCTGAAGTATATATTCTTATCCTTCCTGGCTTTGGAATAATTTCACATATTGTTGCCTACTACTCTGGTAAAAAAGAACCTTTTGGCTATATAGGAATGGTCTGGGCAATGATGGCCATCGGTCTTCTGGGGTTTATCGTTTGGGCCCACCACATGTTTACAGTCGGAATAGATGTAGACACACGAGCATATTTTACCTCCGCCACCATAATCATTGCAATTCCTACGGGGGTGAAGGTCTTTAGCTGACTTGCAACCCTTCACGGGGGCTCTATTAAGTGGGAGACCCCTCTTCTTTGAGCACTCGGGTTTATTTTCCTCTTTACGGTGGGGGGCCTCACGGGAATTATTCTTGCCAACTCCTCCCTCGACATTGTTCTTCATGACACCTATTACGTAGTCGCCCACTTCCACTACGTCTTATCCATGGGGGCTGTCTTTGCTATTGTTGCCGGCTTCGTGCACTGATTCCCCCTGTTTTCAGGATACACCCTCCATAGTACTTGAACAAAAATTCATTTCGGGGTGATATTTGCGGGTGTCAATTTAACCTTTTTCCCTCAGCACTTCCTAGGACTTGCTGGAATGCCCCGCCGGTATTCAGACTACCCAGATGCCTACACCCTATGGAACACCGTTTCCTCAATTGGCTCCCTAATCTCTTTAGTGGCCGTAATTATGTTCCTGTTTATCATCTGAGAAGCATTTGCTGCTAAACGAGAAGTTCTAGCAGTGGAACTTACAACAACTAATGTGGAGTGACTGCACGGCTGCCCCCCTCCTTACCACACTTTTGAAGAGCCTGCATTTGTTCAAGTTCAATCAAACTAACGAGAAAGGGAGGAGTCGAACCCCCATGGGTTGGTTTCAAGCCAACCACATAACCGCTCTGTCACTTTCTTTATAAGACACTAGTAAAAAGGTACATTACACCGCCTTGTCGAGGCAGAGTTGTGGGTTAAATTCCCGCGTGTCTTGCCCCCCCCATGGCCCATCCCTCACAGCTAGGATTTCAAGATGCAGCTTCACCTGTAATAGAAGAACTTCTTCATTTTCATGACCACGCCTTAATAATTGTCTTCTTAATTAGCACTTTAGTGCTTTACATTATTGTGGCTATAGTCTCCACCAAACTAACCAACAAATATATCCTAGATTCCCAAGAAATTGAAATCATTTGAACTGTTCTCCCAGCAATCATCCTTATTCTCATTGCTCTCCCATCTCTTCGCATTCTTTACCTTATAGATGAGATCAACAACCCCCTTCTTACAATTAAAGCCGTGGGCCATCAGTGGTATTGAAGCTACGAGTACACAGACTACGAAGACCTCGGATTCGACGCATATATAATCCCCACACAAGACCTGACCCCTGGCCAATTCCGTCTCCTAGAAGCAGACCATCGAATAGTTATTCCCGTAGAGTCCCCCATCCGGGTTTTAGTCTCCGCCGACGACGTTCTTCACTCATGGGCCGTCCCAGCCCTGGGTGTTAAAATAGACGCAGTCCCAGGCCGATTAAATCAAACCGCTTTTATTGCCTCCCGACCAGGTGTTTTCTATGGTCAATGCTCTGAGATTTGTGGTGCAAATCACAGCTTCATGCCTATTGTAGTCGAAGCAGTCCCCCTAGAGCACTTTGAGAACTGATCATCCCGAATACTTGAAGACGCCTCGCTAAGAAGCTAAATAGGGCCTAGCGTTAGCCTTTTAAGCTAAAGATTGGTGCCTCCCAACCACCCCTAGCGACATGCCTCAACTCAACCCCGCGCCTTGATTTGCAATCCTAGTCTTTTCATGATTAGTTTTTTTAACCATTATTCCCCCGAAAGTACTGGCTCACACTTTTCCAAACGAACCAACCCTTCAAAGCACCGAGAAGCCTAAAACAGAACCCTGAACCTGACCATGACACTAAGCTTCTTCGACCAATTTATGAGCCCCACATATCTAGGAATTCCTCTAATGGCCCTGGCCCTAACCCTCCCTTGAATTCTATACCCCACACCCACAGCCCGATGGTTAAACAACCGCTTCCTCGCCCTTCAAGGCTGGTTTATTAATCGTTTTACACAACAGCTTCTTCTCCCCTTAAGCCTTGGGGGACACAAGTGGGCCGCTCTTTTAACCTCTTTAATAATTTTCTTAATTACTCTAAATATGATTGGCCTTCTCCCTTACACTTTTACACCTACCACCCAGCTTTCCCTCAACTTAGGGCTTGCAACCCCCCTCTGACTTGCAACAGTAATTATTGGGATACGAAATCAGCCAACCCATGCATTAGGCCACCTTCTGCCAGAAGGCACCCCAGGCCCCCTAATTCCGGTACTTATTATTATTGAGACAATTAGCCTATTTATTCGCCCTCTTGCCCTCGGGGTTCGACTCACAGCAAATTTAACAGCTGGCCATCTTCTCATTCAACTGATTGCCACAGCTGCCTTCGTTCTATTACCCCTAATGCCTACCGTGGCCCTTCTAACATCAACAGTTCTTGTTCTCTTAACCCTCTTGGAGATTGCTGTGGCCATGATTCAGGCCTACGTATTTGTTCTTCTCCTAACACTTTATCTTCAAGAAAACGTTTAATGGCCCATCAAGCACACCCCTACCACATAGTTGACCCCAGCCCTTGACCTTTAACAGGCGCAGTTGCTGCCCTATTAATGACATCAGGCCTCGCAACCTGGTTCCATTTCCAGTCCACAACCTTAATGACCCTTGGAACAGCCCTTCTTCTTCTCACCATATATCAGTGATGACGAGACATCGTACGAGAAGGCACCTTTCAAGGCCACCACACACCCCCAGTTCAAAAAGGGCTTCGCTACGGAATAATTCTCTTCATCACCTCAGAAGTTTTCTTTTTCCTGGGGTTCTTCTGGGCTTTCTATCACGCAAGCCTTGCCCCCACGCCTGAGCTGGGTGGATGCTGACCACCCACAGGCATCACCACGCTAGACCCATTTGAAGTACCCCTGCTTAATACAGCTGTTCTTCTTGCCTCCGGCGTTACCGTCACCTGGGCCCACCATAGCATTATGGAAGGAGAACGGAAGCAAGCGATCCAATCCCTTACACTAACGATCCTCCTCGGATTTTATTTTACTTTCCTCCAAGGCATAGAGTACTATGAAGCCCCATTCACAATTGCAGACGGTGTATATGGGTCTACTTTCTTTGTGGCCACCGGCTTCCACGGACTACATGTCATTATTGGCTCGTCATTCCTGGCAGTTTGTCTGCTCCGTCAAATTCGTTATCATTTTACATCCGAGCATCACTTCGGATTTGAAGCGGCTGCCTGATACTGACACTTCGTAGACGTCGTCTGACTATTCCTGTACATCTCCATCTACTGATGAGGATCCTAATCTTTCTAGTACTAAGTTAGTATAAGTGACTTCCAATCACCCGGTCTTGGTTAAAGTCCAAGGAAAGATAATGAATTTAGTTACAACCGTGATTACTATTACCGCAGCGCTCTCCGTTATTTTGGCCCTCGTGTCTTTTTGACTTCCTCAAATGACCCCCGACCACGAAAAGCTCTCCCCATATGAATGCGGTTTTGACCCCCTCGGGTCAGCCCGCCTCCCTTTTTCATTACGATTTTTTCTAGTCGCAATTCTCTTCTTGCTGTTTGACTTAGAGATTGCCCTCTTACTTCCCCTGCCCTGGGGTGACCAACTAGCATCGCCCTTATTCACGTTCCTGTGGGCTACAACAGTTTTAGTTCTTCTTACTTTAGGGCTGATCTACGAATGACTTCAGGGGGGCCTAGAATGAGCCGAATAGGCAATTAGTTTAAGAAAAACCTTTGATTTCGGCTCAAACACTTATGGTTAAAGTCCATAATTACCTAATGACCCCCGTTCACTTTGCCTTCTCATCGGCTTTTATACTAGGACTAACTGGCCTGGCTTTTCATCGCACCCATCTACTTTCCGCCCTTCTCTGCTTAGAAGGTATAATACTTTCTTTATTTATTGCCCTTTCCCTGTGAACTTTACAGCTGGGGGCCACAAACTTTTCCGCAGCCCCCATGCTTTTACTAGCATTTTCAGCCTGTGAAGCAAGTGCCGGCCTCGCCCTGTTAGTAGCCACCGCGCGAACCCACGGCACAGACCACCTACAAAGCCTGAACCTCCTACAATGCTAAAAATCTTAATTCCTACTCTTATGCTAATCCCCACCGCTTGAATAGTTAAACCCAAATGACTATGACCCACGACTCTTACGCAAAGCCTAGTAATTGCACTACTCAGCCTGTCTTGGTTGGTTAACATGTCTGAGACCGGCTGGTCTAGCCTCAACAGCTATATAGCAACTGACCCTCTGTCTACACCGCTTCTTGTCCTAACTTGTTGGCTACTTCCCCTTATAATTATAGCAAGCCAGAACCACACAACGCTTGAACCTCTAAATCGACAACGAACCTACATCACCCTACTTACCTCCCTTCAAATTTTTCTTATCCTGGCCTTTGGTGCCACCGAAATTATTATATTTTATGTTATATTTGAAGCTACTCTTATCCCCACGCTAATTATTATCACCCGCTGGGGCAATCAGACCGAGCGACTGAACGCAGGCATCTACTTTCTTTTTTACACCTTGGCCGGGTCCCTGCCATTGTTAGTCGCCCTTCTTCTTCTTCAAAACAGCGCTGGCACCCTGTCGTTACTGACCCTGCAGTACTCAGACCCAGTTCAACTTACATCTTACGGGGATAAGTTATGATGGGCTGGATGCCTTCTTGCATTTTTGGTAAAAATGCCATTGTACGGCGTTCACCTCTGGCTCCCCAAAGCACATGTTGAGGCCCCTGTCGCCGGCTCAATAGTTCTTGCTGCCGTGCTGTTAAAACTAGGGGGTTACGGGATGCTCCGGATAGTTGTTATACTAGACCCTCTAACACAGGAACTAAGCTACCCATTTATCGTTTTTGCCCTTTGAGGGGTAATTATAACTGGTTCAATTTGTCTCCGTCAAACAGACTTGAAGTCCCTCATCGCCTATTCCTCCGTCAGCCACATGGGTTTGGTCGTTGGTGGTATTCTTATCCAAACACCCTGGGGCTTCACCGGGGCCTTAATTCTTATAATTGCTCATGGTCTCGCATCTTCAGCACTCTTCTGCCTTGCTAACACAAACTATGAACGAACGCACAGCCGAACCATACTCTTAGCACGGGGCCTGCAAATGGTCCTCCCCCTAATAACCACATGATGATTTATTGCGAGTCTTGCCAATCTAGCCCTCCCCCCTTTGCCTAATCTTATGGGAGAAATTATGATTATCACCTCTATATTTAACTGGTCCTGATGAACCCTTGTATTAACGGGGGCGGGGACCCTTATTACCGCAAGCTACTCCCTTTATATATTCCTTATGAGCCAACGGGGCCCTCTTCCAACACATATCATTGCACTAGACCCTTCTCACACCCGAGAACACCTTCTTATGGCCCTTCATCTTATTCCATTACTTCTGCTTGTTCTGAAGCCTGAACTAATCTGAGGGTGAACCGCATGTAGATATAGTTTAATAAAAATATTAGATTGTGATTCTAAAGACAGGGGTTAAAGCCCCCTTATCCACCGAGAGAGGCTCGCTAGCAACGAAGACTGCTAATCTCCGCGACCTTGGTTGGACCCCAGGGCTCACTCGAACCGCTTCTAAAGGATAACAGCTCATCCGTTGGTCTTAGGAACCAAAAACTCTTGGTGCAAATCCAAGTAGTAGCTATGCACCCCACTTCACTAATAATAACCTCCAGCCTAATCATTATTTTTGCGCTATTGGCCTACCCTGTACTTTCAACCCTTTCCCCTCGTACTCAGGCTCCTAGCTGGGCTGTCTCCCATGTTAAAACGGCAGTAAAGCTAGCCTTCTTTGTTAGCCTCCTCCCACTATTTTTGTTCTTCAATGAAGGGGCGGAAACGATTGTTACCTCGTGAAGCTGGTTAAATACAACCTGCTTTGATGTTAACATTAGCCTTAAATTTGACCACTACTCGATTATTTTTACACCTATTGCCCTGTATGTTACATGGTCTATCCTCGAGTTTGCATCATGGTATATACATGCAGACCCCAACATGAACCGGTTCTTCAAATACCTTCTAGTTTTTCTTATTGCCATGGTTGTTCTGGTAACAGCCAATAATATATTTCAATTGTTTATCGGGTGGGAGGGAGTCGGCATCATGTCTTTTCTCCTTATTGGGTGGTGATACGGGCGCGCTGATGCTAACACCGCCGCTCTTCAGGCCGTCGTTTATAACCGTGTGGGGGACATCGGTTTAATCTTCGCCATAGCATGGATAGCCATGAACCTGAACTCGTGGGAGATACAACAGATCTTTGCAGCCTCTAAGGACTTTGATCTTACTTTCCCACTTTTAGGGCTAATTGTTGCCGCCACCGGCAAGTCCGCCCAGTTTGGTCTTCACCCCTGGCTTCCCTCTGCCATGGAAGGTCCTACGCCGGTATCTGCCCTACTACACTCCAGTACCATAGTTGTTGCTGGAATTTTTTTACTCGTCCGTATAAGCCCTCTTCTAGAAGGCAACCAAACCGCCTTAACTACCTGCCTCTGCTTAGGGGCCCTAACCACACTATTTACCGCCACATGCGCTTTGACCCAAAATGATATCAAGAAAATTGTTGCCTTCTCAACATCAAGTCAGCTAGGCCTGATGATAGTGACTATTGGGCTTAACCAACCCCAACTGGCTTTCTTGCACATTTGCACCCACGCCTTTTTTAAAGCAATACTTTTCCTCTGCTCTGGGTCAGTAATCCACAGCCTGAATGACGAGCAAGACATTCGTAAGATGGGGGGCATGCACCACCTTACCCCCTTCACCTCCTCTTGCCTTACAGTCGGAAGCCTTGCCCTTACAGGCACCCCGTTCCTCGCGGGCTTCTTTTCAAAAGACGCAATTATTGAAGCCCTAAACACATCGCACCTAAACGCCTGAGCCCTTATTCTCACCCTTCTAGCCACCTCCTTTACAGCAATCTATAGCCTTCGAGTAGTCTTTTTCGTATCTATGGGGCACCCCCGATTTAATTCACTCTCCCCCATTAATGAAAATAACCCAGCAGTAATTAACCCAGTCAAGCGTCTCGCATGGGGAAGCATCGTTGCTGGCCTTTTAATTACCTCAAGCATTATTCCACTAAAAACGCCAATTATAACCATGCCCCCGCTCCTTAAACTAGCCGCCCTTCTAGTGACAATTACCGGCCTTCTTCTTGCCCTAGAACTAGCATCGCTTACAAATAAACAATTCCAGAAAACACCATCTTTAGCCCCTCACCACTTCTCCAACATGCTAGGGTATTTTCCTTCTATTATTCACCGGGCCACCCCAAAACTCAACCTTGTTTTAGGACAAACAATTGCTAGCCAAATACTGGATCAAACCTGAATTGAGAAAGTTGGCCCTAAAGCCATCGCTTCCTCTAATATTCCTCTGGTAACTACCACAAGTAATACACAACAGGGTCTGATTAAAACCTACCTGGCCCTCTTCCTTCTCTCCCTCACCCTCGCCCTTCTTATAACCACCTATTAGACCGCCCGAAGCGTCCCTCGACTAAGCCCCCGAGTTAATTCTAGGACAACAAACAACGTTAGAAGCAACACCCATGCACTAATCACTAGTATTCCTCCTCCCAGGGAGTATATTAACGCTACCCCTCCAATATCCCCCCGAGACATACTAAGCTCCCCCAACTCATCGGCCGGAACCCACGACGACTCGTACCACCCACCCCACACCGCACTGGAAGCCAGGCACACCCCTAGTACATACAAAACCATGTATGCTACAACTGGCCGGCTTCCCCACCCTTCCGGGAAAGGCTCAGCAGCCAAAGCTGCTGAATATGCAAATACCACTAGCATCCCTCCTAAATAAATTAGAAAAAGAACCAAGGACAAAAAAGGGCCTCCGTGCCCCACTAGAACACCACACCCCATTCCCGCTACAACTACTAACCCTAAAGCAGCAAAATACGGGGAAGGATTAGAAGCTACGGCAACTAACCCCAACACCAACCCTAATAAGAACAAAGACATAATATAGGTCATAATTCCTGCCAGGACTTTAACCAGGACTAATGGCATGAAAAACCACCGTTGTTATTCAACTACAAGAACCTTTAATGGCAAGCCTACGAAAAACCCACCCCCTTCTAAAAATTGCAAATGATGCTCTGGTTGACCTACCAGCCCCCTCCAATATCTCAGTCTGATGAAACTTTGGGTCCCTACTTGGCCTCTGCTTAATTATTCAGATCCTAACAGGACTTTTCTTAGCCATACACTACACCTCCGATATCGCAACTGCCTTCTCTTCCGTCGGGCACATCTGCCGAGACGTCAACTACGGGTGACTTATCCGCAATCTGCATGCCAACGGGGCCTCCTTCTTTTTTATTTGCCTTTACATGCACATCGGTCGTGGTCTATACTACGGCTCCTACCTTTACAAAGAGACATGAAACGTCGGAGTTGTCCTGTTCCTTCTTGTAATAATGACTGCTTTTGTTGGTTATGTTTTGCCTTGAGGACAAATGTCGTTTTGAGGGGCAACAGTCATCACCAACCTTCTCTCCGCAGTGCCCTACATCGGCAGTTCTCTCGTTCAATGAATTTGAGGGGGCTTCTCAGTTGATAACGCTACACTAACCCGATTTTTTGCCTTCCACTTTCTATTCCCCTTTGTTGTTGCAGGGGCCACTTTGGTTCATCTTCTTTTCCTACACCAGACAGGCTCTAACAACCCCCTTGGCCTGAACTCAGATGCTGATAAAATCTCATTTCACCCCTACTTTTCATATAAAGACCTTTTAGGCTTTGCAGCCCTACTCATTGGTCTCACAGCCCTCGCTCTATTTTCACCAAACCTCCTGGGAGACCCCGACAACTTTACCCCAGCGAACCCCCTAGTCACCCCGCCCCACATCAAGCCCGAATGGTATTTTCTGTTTGCCTATGCAATCCTACGCTCCATCCCCAACAAACTAGGCGGGGTTTTAGCCCTCCTTGCTTCTATTCTTGTACTCATAGTTGTCCCCATCCTCCACACCTCGAAGCAGCGGGGCCTGACCTTCCGCCCGATCACGCAGTTCCTATTTTGAACTCTTATCGCAGATGTCGCCATCCTGACATGAATCGGAGGCATGCCTGTAGAACACCCGTACATTATTATTGGCCAAGTCGCATCCGTCTTATATTTCTCCCTTTTCCTCATCCTCTCCCCCCTCGCGGGCTGGGCGGAAAATAAGGCTCTTGGATGAGCGTGCACTAGTAGCTCAGCGTAAGAGCGCCGGTCTTGTAAACCGGATGCCGGAGGTTAAAATCCTCCCTACTGCTCAAAGAAAGGAGATTCTAACTCCTACCCCTAACTCCCAAAGCTAGGATTCTAAGCTAAACTATTCTTTGCGCCTATGTACACATACCATGTATGTGCTTAGTGCATATATGTAATATCACCATTCATTTATATTTACCATTTCAATGGCATTCCAGGACATATACATGTTTAATCAACATATCTAGAATTTAAACCCTCATATAACACCATATAAACTAAGGTTTATACAAACCAAGTAGATATATATCTAACATTTAAAATATTAAGTACGGGCGAAATTTAAGACCGAACACATTTCATCCATAAGTTAAGTTATACGTTTCCCCACATCTCGTCATATCTCAGTTAGCGATGTAGTAAGAACCGACCATCAGTTGATTTCTATATTGCTAACGGTTATTGAAGGTGAGGGACAAGTATTTGTAGGGGTTTCACATGGTGCACTATTCCTGGCATTTGGCTCCTACTTCAGGTCCATTAATTGATATTATTCCCCGCACTTTCATCGACGCTTACATTAGTGGATGTTGAAGTGCAAAAGCGAGATGACCCAGCATGCCGAGCGTTCACTCCATCGGGCCAGTGGTTCTCTTTTTTTTTTTTCCTTTCAATTGACATTTCACAGTGCACACGGTAATGACTAACAAGCGTGAACTCATAACGAATGAAGCATGTAATAAGTATGTGTGTTGGAAAGATATTACATAAGAATTGCATATCATAATCTCAAGAGCATAAATAGTGCTTTTTCAATAGAGAGATACCTGATATTGACCCCCGGTTTCTGCGCGTAAAACCCCCCTACCCCCCAAAACTCGAGAGATCACTAAGACTCCTGAAAACCCCCCGGAAACAGGAAAACCTCTAGTAGTTAATTTAGGGCCCAAAATGCGCTTATTTACACTATTAAAATAATGCATTT